ATGAATGTTCAAAAAGAACTTAATTGTGTCAATAGAAAACTCAACATTGCTATTACCAGAATTTCCAATCCGTATGGGGATCCTAATATTCTTGCAGAATTTATAGCTGGACAATTAAAAAATCGCGTTTCTTTTCGAAAAGCAATGAAAAAAGCTATTGAATTAACTGAACAGGCGAATACAAAAGGAATTCAAGTACAAATTGCAGGACGTATCGACGGAAAAGAAATTGCACGTGTTGAATGGATCAGAGAAGGCAGAGTTCCTTTACAAACAATTGAAGCTAAAATTGATTATTGTTCCTATACAGTTCGAACTATTTATGGGGTCTTAGGAATAAAAATTTGGATATTCGGAGACGAAGAATAAAAAAACTTTCTTTATCTTTACATTTTATCCAACGATAAAAAAAGAAAACTATGTAGTATAACACTATACAGTAATAAAAAAATTGCAGTCTTCTTTTTTATGTTTAAGAATAAAATCAGCAATTCTATAAGGTTGAATAAAAATTTCCATCAAAAAAAACTCCTTTGATATAATTGCTATGCTTAGTGTGTGACTCGTTGGTTTAGGATTCGATTAGATTAAGATAAACAAAAAAGAAAAAAGAACTTACCTATAACAGCAACTAATAACTATAGCATTAATAACTAACCTAAGCAACTCATTGCTTCGCATTATCTGGATCAAAAAAAATCAGTCAAGATATGAGAGATTAATCATATCATTGTAGCAACTGAATTTTTTTTACAAAAAAAAAAAAAGAATAAAGAAATATGATTATAAGTTATGAAAGGTAATCGAAAAGTATGCGGATAAATGGAAGGATGAAAGAAAGAGAGAAAAATTTGAATATTAATGATATATAATTCCAATTTGGAAAGTCTATGAGGTCACTGTAAGAAAAGCAATGTAATAAAGCATCAATACAGATTCATTCATAATAATTAGATAAATCTGTTTCGAAAACAAAAAAAAAATTTAAGAGCCTTGAGCCAATAAAAACTGAGAAAATTGACTCAAAAACAAATTAAAAAATAAAATTACAAATTTCATATAAGAGCTCCATTGTAGAATTCGGGCCTAATGATTAATCAAGAAGCGGTGGGAACGACGGAACCCATGAATATAGAGGATTCTATTGAAAAACAAATCTTAGTAATTCATTGGACAGGATGGCGGAATAAACCAGAAACTTTATTATCTATTCTGATTTTTATTCTGAGACCTCGTGGGATAAACATCAAACTTAAATAGATATTGAACGAGTAAATATTCGCCGGCGAATATTTATTATTTTTTTTATTTTCAAATAAAAAAAATAATAAAATACGAAAAAAAAATTAAAAAGATAAAAGAAAATAAGGATTTGTTAGAATATTCTAACTCTAACAAAAACGACATTCGAGATGATGATATTACGTTATTTTGAAATAAATAGAATTCATCTTGGATTCGATTTCGAAAAAGACATACACAAATTTAGAAGAGATCAGATGAAATTTCAAAAAATACCATGATTAATAGAATTAATCATTAACTAGATCTATATATATCTTAATACAAGCTTTTTTAGTCCTTTTATTCGCGAGGAGCTGGATGAGAAGAAACTCTCACGTTCAGTTCTGCAGTAGAGATGGAATAGAAAAAACCCATCAACTATAACCCAAAAAGAACCAGATTTCGTAAACAACATCGAGGAAGACTAAAAGGGATATCTTCTCGTGGGAATCGTATTTGTTTTGGCAGATATGCTCTTCAAGCACTTGAATCCGGTTGGATCACATCTAGACAAATAGAAGCAGGGCGACGAGCAATGACACGAAATGTACGACGTGGTGGAAAAATTTGGGTACGTGTATTTCCTGACAAACCAGTTACAGTAAGACCTGCGGAAACGCGTATGGGTTCTGGGAAAGGATCCCCTGAGTATTGGGTAGCTGTGGTTAAACCAGGTAAAATCCTTTATGAAATGGGCGGTGTACCCGAAAATATAGCCAGAAAAGCTATTTCAATAGCGGCATCAAAAATGCCTATAAAAACCCAATTCATTATTAGCGGCATCACAAATGCCTATAAAAACCCAATAATGCCTATATAAACCCAATTCATTATTTCTGAATAGGAATTTCATTATTTCTGAATAGGAATATAGAATGAAAAAGCTAAATAACATTTAAGGATAAAAAGATTATAAGTTTTCTTTTTTTGACAAACAATATTTTTTTACTTCGTCCTTTGCATTAAAAGAAGAGATAAAAAAAAAATGATATGATTCAACCACAAACCTATTTGAATGTAGCAGACAACAGCGGGGCTCGAGAATTGATGTGTATTCGAATAATAGGAGCTAGTAATCGCCGATATGCTCATATTGGTGACGTTATTGTTGCTGTAATCAAGGAAGCAATACCAAATACTCCTCTAGAAAGATCAGAAGTGATTAGAGCTGTAATTGTACGTACTTGTAAAGAACTCAAACGTAACAATGGGACGATAATACGATATGATGACAATGCCGCAGTTGTCATTGATCAAGAAGGAAATCCAAAAGGAACTCGAGTTTTTGGGGCGATCCCACGGGAATTGAGACAATTAAACTTTACTAAAATAGTTTCATTAGCTCCTGAAGTATTATAAGATCTAAATATCGATAGTTAGTATAAGATTAAAAAAAATGGTATTGAAATAAAATTAATTAATAGATTGTGTATCACGCATATACCCTTAATAATAAAATATTAAGAATTTAATTCATATATTAATATATAATTCGTCTATATCTATATATAAATAAAAGAAAAAGAACATGTTGATTATATCAAAATTATAGAACAATAAGGAATTTTAACTTATCATGGGGAAAGACACTATTGCTGATATAATAACCTCTATACGAAATGCTGACATGAATAGAAAAGGAACGGTTCGGATAGGATCGACTAACATCACCGAAAGCATTGTGAAAATCCTTTTACGAGAGGGTTTTATCGAAAACGTAAGGAAACATCGCGAAAACAACCAATATTTTTTGATTTTAACCCTAAGACACAGACGAAATAAGAAAGAATCCTATAAAACGATTTTAAATTTAAAGAGAATAAGTCGACCGGGTCTACGAATCTATTCTAACTCTCAACGAATTCCACGAGTTTTAGGCGGAATAGGAATTGTAATCCTTTCGACTTCTCAAGGTATAATGACAGACCGAGAAGCTCGACTAAAAAGAATCGGCGGAGAAATTTTGTGTTATATATGGTAATCCTTCTAATATAAAAATTGGATATCCGGAACTTACGATTTGTGAAAAAAAAAGGGGGATTGTGTAATATCACCCCTGCTCAAAAAAGTTTCGGATGTTTTACTTCGAATAAAATTAAAGAAAAAAATGAATTAATGAAAGTTGTCTTTTTTACTCACTTTCAAACGGCATGGTTCGATTTTTTTAGATACTAAAGATTTTTTTTATTTTAGGTCATGTTTCTGAAAGGATTCGACATATTTTTGTATAGGTATACCTATAGGAGAAAAAGGTAAAATTTTGAGTAAGTTCTTAGGTATAAGTTAATCAGGGGACAGCCATTTTCTAGACTCCATAACAAGGATTCAAATGAGTAAGTGGTTTTTTAAATTTCAACATTCCTTTTACAAAGATACAATTCAAGATTCAAAAATATCAAAAAATCTTTTTTTCGTCCACCAATAAATATATTCACAGAGTTAAGGAATAACAACTATGAAAATAAGGGCTTCCGTTCGTAAAATTTGTGAAAAGTGTCGACTAATCCGTAGGAGGGGACGGATTATAGTAATTTGTTCCAACCCGAGGCATAAACAAAGACAAGGATAATCTTACTAAAGGAACTAAAGTAAAGGAAAAGGCACTTCCAAGGAGCTGGCAAAAAAAAAAGGTCCGTTTTGACATGAAATGGATATATCCATATATTTCTTGTGAAATGAAAAAATATGGCAAAACCTATATTAAGAATTGGTTCACGTAAAAATACACGTAGTGGTTCACGTAAAAATGTACGTAGAATACCAAAGGGAGTTATTCATGTTCAAGCAAGTTTCAACAATACCATTGTGACCGTTACAGATGTACGGGGTCGGGTGATTTCCTGGTCCTCCGCAGGTACTTGTGGATTCCGGGGTACAAGAAGAGGAACACCTTTTGCTGCCCAAACCGCAGCAGGAAATGCTATTCGAGCAGTAGTGGATCAAGGTATGCAACGAGCTGAAGTAAGGATAAAAGGCCCTGGACTCGGAAGAGATGCAGCATTACGAGCTATTCGTAGAAGCGGTATACTTTTAAGTTTCGTACGAGATGTAACCCCTATGCCACATAATGGTTGTAGACCCCCTAAAAAAAGACGTGTATAGAACTAAATAAAGGCTGAACGGGTTTCAAGAGAAATAAACGATTCAATGATCTGATCAAATAAAATTACTATGGTTCGAGAGAAAGTCAAAGTATCTACTCGGACACTACAGTGGAAGTGTGTTGAATCAAGAAGAGACAGTAAGCGTCTTTATTATGGACGCTTTATTCTGTCTCCACTTATGAAAGGTCAAGCCGACACAATAGGCATTGCGATGCGAAGAGCTTTACTTGGCGAAATAGAAGGAACATGTATTACACGTGCAAAATCTGAGAACATACCACATGACTATTCTAACATAGTAGGTATTCAAGAATCAGTACATGAAATTTTAATGAATTTGAACGAGATTGTATTAAGAAGTAATCTATATGGAACGCGCAACGCGCTTATTTGTGTCCAAGGTCCTGGATATATAACTGCTCGAGACATAATTTTACCGCCCTATGTGGAAATCATTGATAATACACAGCATATAGCTACCGTAACGGAACCAATAGATTTGTGTATTGGATTAAAAATCGAGAGGAATCGCGGATATAGTCTAAAAATGTCAAATAACTTTGAAGACAGAAGTTATCCTATAGAGGCTGTATTCATGCCTGTTCAAAACGC